ATCAAATAAGGTTTTCGTTAGAAAAAGATTCTATAAAAGCAATGATAAATAGATACTAATAGAGCAAGAAAAGAAGGAAATAAAAAAAAACATAGTATAGAAAAGATATCCAAAATTATATAGAAATCACTATCCTACCCTTAGTTTTTATTTCCTTAATTTAATTCCTTAATTTAATTGAATTTCGTTTGATTAGGGCAAAGTTCCTTAAAAACCTCTGCCTTTTTTAAAATATCCTGAACAGTTCCTGTAGGCTGAGCGCCTTTTTCAAGGAAATAGAGAATAGCGGGAACGTTTAAATAAGTTTGATTCTTGATCGGATCATAAAAACCCACTTTCCGAAGATCTCTTCCTTCTCTTCGGGATCGAACATCAATTGCAACGATTCGATAGACGGCTCATCGGGATAGATGTAGATGAAAAAGAACCCCCCCCCTAGAACCGTATAGGAAGTTTTCTCCTCGTACGGCTCGAGAAAAAATGATTTGAAGTTTTGTCTATGGATAAAATTATAATAAATAGTAAAGGAATCCGTAAAAGAAATTAGCCTATAATTTAACTCATAGTCATTTTTATTTAACTTCCTTCCTGAAAACTAAAAAATCATTTGTACTCATAACTCAAGTTCAATAATTATCAAATATATTAAATAAAATTAAGATATTTTTTTATTGAGTGGTCTTTAACCCCCTTTTGTCTCGTTGAAAATCTATTTGGATTCTTTATTCGGATCTGTGAGACAATTGAAGCGGTGTTTCCTTGTTCTGGGATCCTTTATCTTTGTTTTAAATCATTGGGTTTAGACATTACTTCGGTGCTTCTTAATCCTTTCAAAATGGTAGCAACATACCCCTTTTGTGATTTCTTTCTAGAATCATACCGACAGTTGATTCGTGCGCGATACACTGTGGATCGAAAAAGTTTTGCGGTTCCAACAATTTTTTTTGAATTGAAAATTTGCTTGAATCGGATCCTTTCAATTTCTATATCGATATCGAAGATATACTTACGAAGTTGTTCCAATTTATTGATTGGCATTAACCCTAGATCGTTGCCCCTGAGAAATTAATCAATACTTTCTACTCGAGCTCCATCATGAACTATTTACATTACAACCCAATAAAAAAAGAAGGGTTCTAGTAGAACAAACGACGTCGAGCCAAGAGCACCTTCATTCCTATATAAAAGAAAATGGTGGATGTAAGAATAAAAATCCACACCGGATCGTGTCCTTCAAGTCGCACGTTGCTTTCTACCACATCGTTTTAAACGAAGTTTTACCATAACATTCCTCTAATTTGGAACCAGTATGGAATTGATTCAATTATGGAATCATGAATAGTCATTGGTTCAGTCGGTACAGAGACATAGTCATTTATATTTTTTCTTAGCTACATAGATAATAAATATTTTTTCTGAAGAAATCTTAGCAAGACCCGGGCTTTTTTTGTATGAACGGAAATTTTTTCTATAAATCTATATCTCAAAAAAATATCTAAGAGAAATATCCAGAAATCTAAATATAGAAATAACATAACTAACAGAAATAACACGAATAAATAAATTCTATTTGACTCTGCCTGTTCAAGTGACTCAATAAGATAGACTGACCCATTTCCAACTTCTCAAAGATTCAACCCATAAGGAATCATTACAAATCTTGATAATTGAAAAAGTTTCCTACTTCGACATCATTATTTGAGTCAAGTTTTACTTTTACAGTAAAGCCTACATTTGATTATCATAAGAAATAAGAATCTCTGTTTCTTTTCGAATAGAATTGTCAATGATTTAAAGCAAATAAGCTAAATAGATCGAACAATAAAAAGAAATATCATTGTTAAATATTTAAATTTGAATATTTTAGGGATGCAAATTCTTTTTCACAAAAATAGAAAGACTATTGTCACTGAAATAGGATAACAATACATACCCATAGGCTAAGCACTTCCTCGTTTTATATGTATTTTCATATTTTGTTTAACCTGAGGTTAAGTAATCTTTCTGCAACTGTGATCTATGCCCCATCTTATCTTTATCTGGATCACAAAAGGATTCAGTTACATTTGCATGTCATTTGAACTCGATTTAGTTCAGTTTGTGAAAAACTGAGATATGATTCCGAAAAGAATCATTCAAAATCAAAAAAGAAAGAAGAATAATATTCTATCCAATATTAGACCAATATTAGACCTTGAAACAGAACCTTGTTGAACAAAAAAGATGTATTCGGATACAATGGATATGCTCTGGGACGGAAGGATTCGAACCTCCGAATAGCGGGACCAAAACCCGTTGCCTTACCACTTGGCTACGCCCCATTTATATTTTTATTGGACACTAATACTAATAAAGAATAATATTGGTATTAAGTGTTCGTCAATTCCAGCCCAACTATCTATAGAAAATCTTTCTTCTTTATTCTTCTTTATAGAATATATTATAGATTCGTGCTAGGATTTTGACATGTGTATATCTAGAATTCAACTGAATTTATTGATCATTACATACAATTCAATTAAGATATTGTATGAAAGTATGATTTCTTCTATTCTCCTTTGAGAATTGGAGGATTTTTGATTGAGCGGAAAAAGAAGGAGTTTTTTGTCTACCTTACTTTCTTCATTTTTCCTTATATAAATAACTCAATCAAAATGCAATTATCTCGACGAACAAAATGTCTGTTATGCTTAATATCTTTAGTTTGATCTGTCTTAATTCTGCCCTTTATCCGAGTAGTCTTTTCTTCGCCAAATTGCCCGAAGCCTATGCTTTTTTGAATCCAATCGTAGATGTTATGCCAGTCATACCCCTGTTCTTTTTTCTTTTAGCCTTTGTTTGGCAAGCTGCTGTAAGTTTTCGATAAGATCTTGAATACTATCCTAGAAAATTCATGATTTATTCGAGAAAAATTATAACAATTGATAAGATCAAATAAGTCTGGGAGTATGAACCTTCAATTCAAACATTGAAATTCTTGGCTAGCCGCAATAAATTTGGCTCGCCCCATTTCCCGATTCTAATCCTTTTTCCGGCGAAAGACCTTATTAGGTTAGGGTCCCTTAGAATATCTAATTGTGGGTATGAAAGTGATTTGTGATAATCAAAGACTCTTATTACAAATTTAAACTTCAGTTGAATTTCTGAACATTCTTTTCTATTTCTAGAATTCATTTCTTGGTGTCAAAATAGGATATGTGATATAAAAATGGAGGATCTATTATCTTTTCTCGTTTTTCTTTTTCAAAAAATGATCTTGGAGGTTGTGTAATGCTTACTCTCAAACTTTTCGTTTACACAGTAGTAATATTCTTTGTTTCTCTCTTCATCTTTGGATTCCTATCCAATGATCCAGGACGTAATCCTGGACGTGAAGAATAAAATAAAAATTTCGTTTTTCTTGCTTGATTTACAATTTTCTTAAGATTTTATTTTATATATTCATATTCCATACGTTTAACTAGTAAAAAAATCAAAAGGGGTTTGCGAAATTTGAAAGAAAAAAATAGAAAGTCATCAACGGAAACGGAAAGAGAGGGATTCGAACCCTCGGTACGAATAACTCGTACAACGGATTAGCAATCCGCCGCTTTCGTCCACTCAGCCATCTCTCCCAATTGAAAAAGATAATTACTATGTTACATTACACATCAAGTAAGGATTAACGAAAGTATTTCTTTCACATTCTTTATCGTTATTATATAATTAGCAATTCCATTTAGATGCTCGAAAGATCCAAATAGAAAGATAAATAAAGAAGACCTTCTTGCTTTTATTTTGTTCGAAGTGCCTTTTGGGCCTGGCCCGGTCAATACCCAGCCGGGCCTTTTTTTGTTCCAACGAATTCCATATATTTATAGGTATAGGAAACATACTCTAAAAAAGATACCCAATTTGGTATCTGTGTAAGAATTTCCATTGTGGGGTTTACATATACTTATCGTTTTTGTTATAATGGAAATTGAAAGGATTAAGAATCAATTAAGTATGTTTTGTAGTTTCTTATGTCATTAGGCAAACCCAATTTTAGATTCAAATCCAAGAATCATTCAGGAATTCTCAGTCAACGAATAGTTAATGGTTCCCATTTGTCATAAATTTTGTGTCATAAATTTTGGCTTTTTTGAATGAAAATATACATTTGATTTTTCAATAGAAAAGTGAGGGGAAGTTTTTCGACATTGTATGTTTTGAGATACTATACAATCAATCGAAGGGGTGGTCAAACAAAAGGGGAAAAGGGTTTCTTTTAGAATTTTTATAAATTTAGAAAAAAAAGGATGAAATTAAAAAAGGGATGCAAGTACAATAAACTAAAGTTTAGTAATCCAACCCAGAAAATTTTATCTTATTGTGTATCGTTTTGGCGGCATGGCCGAGTGGTAAGGCGGGGGACTGCAAATCCTTTTTCCCCAGTTCAAATCCGGGTGCCGCCTCATCAACAAACGAATCAAAATTTATTATCTGCTGATATAAATCACCCAAATTTTACCCAACAGAACAGAATAAGGCGATTGTTGATACTTGGTTGATTCTAAACATCTGTTCTGGGGATTTTGTAAAAGATTGGAAATCTTTCAATCTAAAATTCAAAGAAAGATTATATTATAATGGTCGAAGCAAGACTTCCCGATTCCCTTCTACTGCTAATGTAACGTTTACTGATTGGGTCTTGAATTTCATTGGCATAGCCGGCGGCTAACTAGTTGTGGAAAGTCCTTTATGTAATCTACATATATAGACTCGCGAGAATCTCTGAGTGTTCAGGCATTCAATCACTATTAGATTGAGATTGGATGGATAATTTACTTTTTTATAGAAAAAGTGAAAAAAATTATTATTTTTTTTGAAACCCCTCGTCAAGAGTATAATATACTATCTCCCAACTGCTTCAGAGAGACAATCGGGAAAGGAAAGGGTACGGATTAGATCAAATAGGAAATAAAAGTATGTAATAGATAGCAATTGATCTATTTGTACTTTGAAGGGCAACAAATAATGGGCCCTCTTTTTTTATTACTATATGTTCCATTAGTAACATTCCTTTGTAGCGTCATTGTGTATTTTAGTTGTGTTTAGTCTTTCCCGATTAGAAATCATATAGGAATTTTTTAGAAATGGATTTATTTGATTGGTTCATCAATAGTGTTCGGCCAGAATCCCTTTTTGACTCTGGACCATGGATTCTACTATTATTAGTGAGCAATACAATAAATGGAATATTTCTATCATAAAGATAAGGGACATAATTGACATGGATATAGTAAGTCTCGCTTGGGCTGCTTTAATGGTAGTCTTTACATTTTCCCTTTCACTCGTAGTATGGGGAAGAAGTGGACTTTAGAAGGACTACTAATTTAGTTTAGGAATGAAACGGTATCAATTGTTTTATAGATCGTTCTGCAACGCATTTTTTATTTGAATTGAAATAATTTTCAAATCAAAATTTATTCATTTCGAAATTCCATTGGATTCTAGTGGAGAAATGTATTATATAACAGTAAAACAATTATTTCAGAAAGAAAGAGAATTGGGTCCTACGTTAATTCCATATATGGATTAATCACTACATATATTGAAGATAGAAGCTAATATAGTATACCAACTTTATTAGAAAGTAAAGTACAACTTTATACACTACTATAACACTAATAGAGAGTATGGTAAGAAATTTCTTTCTTACCATACTCTCGGATCTCATAGAATACCGCTCATTATAGCCCGTTGATTTCATTTAAGACGCAAAAAAATAATTCTTTTGATTTGATTTCTTCAACTATTGATAAGAACTCAGAAGTCAAGTTTCATTTCAAGTAATTAATTATTTTGACTGACTGTTTTTACGTAAATGATAAGTAGAAAAGCAGTAGGAACTAAAATGAACAGTGCAGTAGCAATAAATGCAAGAATATTTACTTCCATAATCTCAATCTCATCGTTTTTTTATTTCACAATAACTCGGGATTTAATCCCATAGAGATGATAAATCTTTCACCTGTCAATTCAATGAATGCATTACCTATCGATGATCTTGAATCGGATCAATATCATGAATAACAATATCTGAGCTATTAAATTAATTCGTCGTCGAGAATTGAATAGTATAACATACGAAGATCTTTTATCCATACCGAATCCAAGATTGGATTCCCGGACCAATCAAAAATTCCTTTATTTATCCTTCTTTTCTGTTCTTTCTTTTCTATAACCTACCTTAGGTCTTCCGTATAGAACCATCAAATGAAGTATCCTCGTCCGTTTCCATTAACTACAAAACGCCAACAAAAAATACAAGCGAAGTGGAAAAAGAGAGGAATTAGGTTGTAAATTTGAATGATCCAATTTTCTTTGGAAGACAAAGAAGTATGAGAAAGAGGAGTCGCGGGAGAAAAGATGGAATATTCTATCAACTTCACTATTTTAGTTATTTTCATTTTATTTTAGTTTAGGGTTTGTTCTTTCTTCGACAGAATCCTGAAAAAAAAAGGGGAAACCCCTTCGGAATTAAATTATGATCTCTGTCCCTTCTTTCATTTCACATAAAATGGAGAGGTGAATTGATGTACTTATTGGATCCGTCGGGACTGACGGGGCTCGAACCCGCAACGTCCGCCTTGACAGGGCGGTGCTCTTGCCTATTGAACTACAATCCCAGGGAAATAAGAAGAGATCTAACAGAAAATTTGGATTCTTTTTTATTCTCTCTTATTTTTATTCTCTCTTATCAGGTATTTCTTAAGAACAAGAGGGTTCTACCATCTGATAGTAGATTGGCGAATTTTTGGGCCGAGCTGGATTTGAACCAGCGTAGACATATTGTCAACGAATTTACAGTCCGTCCCCATTAACCACTCGGGCATCGACCCAACGCCTAATTAGACGTTCCATAATCAACTTCCTTTCGTCTCCCAGGCGGACTTGACAAATACATTTCACTTTTGAGAAAATCCTACTCCTATGGTCTTGGTATACCCCTAGAGGGACTTGAACCCTCGTTTTCTCCGTGAAAGAGAGAGGTCGTAACCACTGGACCATAGGGGCACCAATGGACCATAGGGGCCTATGGCCACCTTTAGGAAATCAAAAAGCACTACACAATACAAATACAATAGGGAATAAGGCCTAAGGCCACCTTAACTTAATATAAATCAGCCGAGGGACACCTTTAGAAGATGAATAGGATATGAATCAAACCGAAAAACTCGTTAACTTTTCTGGGGGTTAATGGTAATCAAACTTTACCATTAAACTATACAATCTTTCAACTTTATTTCATTGGTCTTTCTCGTCTTTATCTCTCTCATTCAGAAAGAGTTTTGCATTGGATCCAAGAGACGGTACCTCTGAATCAGCAGAGCAGGAGATGCAAAAAAAAATGATTTACCAAAGTCTGATTTGGGAATTATATTGAGCCCTAAATCATATCAAAGTCATATCAAATTATATATATATATAAATAATACTGTCAACTGTCAATTGACGACAGGAGGGCAATAAAAG